TTATATAAAGTTATCTAGTAAGTATCGAAATAGTCCTTCTTCTTTTTGGTCTTGCTTTAATATATTGTAAGCATTTTTGTTTTCAAATCAGATAAATTTAGCTAGAATTCGCTGGAACAAAAAAAGGCCCGGCTGGGTAGTGACCGGGCCAGGCCGTGGAAAAGGGCCCTTCGAAGAAAATCAAAGCAAGGAGGTCCTCTTTCTTTATCTTTCTATTTCTTTTTCTTTGTATTAGATCTTTTGAGTCTTTACTTTATCTAAAAGGAATTGAAAATAAAAGTTTTACATATCTATATAATAAAGATAAAGAAGGAGAAAGAAAGACTTTTTTGAATCCTTACTTCATGTGGAATGTAACATATTCATAATTATAATTATCTTTTTCAATTGGGAGAGATGGCTGAGTGGACGAAAGCGGCGGATTGCTAATCCGTTGTACGAGTTATTCGTACCGAGGGTTCGAATCCCTCTCTTTCCGTTTTCGTCGATGACTTGATATTTTCGTTTTCTTTCAAATTTCGCAAACCCTTTTTCCTAGTTAAACGTGTGGAATAGATAAAAAAATCCTAATAAAATTAAAAATCAAGCTAGAAAAACAAAAAAACCTTTTATTTTATTATTTTTATTATTCTTCACGTCCAGGATTACGTCCTGGGTCATTAGATAGGAATCCAAAGATGAAGAGAGAAACAAAGAATATTACTACTGTGTAAACGAAAAGTTTGAGAGTAAGCATTACACAATCTCCAAGAGCATTTTTTGTAAAAAAAAAACAAGAAAAGAGAATAGATCGTCCGTTTTTATACCACATATTATATTCTATTTTGACACCAAGAAATGAAGTCCTTTCTAGAACTAGAAAAGAATTGTAATAAATTCAAATTCATTTGTAATAAGAGTCTTTGATTCCCCCAAAAGACTTTCATACCCACAATTAGATAATTAGATATTGGTGGGGGACCCTAACCCGATATAAAATAAAATATAAATAAGGCCTTTCACTGGAAAAAGGGTCAGAATGGGGAAATGTGGCGAGCCGGATTTGATTTATCGTGGCTATCCAAGAATTTCAATGTTTGAATCGAAGGTTGATACTGTTAAAGACTTATTTGATCTTATCAATTGTTATAATTTTTTTCGAAGAAATCATGAATTTTCTAGGATAGTATTAAGTATCTTATCGAAAACTTACAGCAGCTTGCCAAACAAAGGCTAAAAGAAAAAAGAACACGGGTATGACTGGCATAACATCTACTATTGGATTCAAAAAAGCATAGGCCTCGGGCAATTTGGCGAAGAAAAGAGTACTCGTATAAAGGGCAGAATTAAGACAGATACAGATCAAACTAAAGATATTAAGCATAACAGACATTTTGTTCTTGGAGATAATTGCAGTTTGATTGAGTTCTTGCGATAAGGAAAAATGAAGAAAGTAAGGTAGACAAAAAAATCCTTCTTTTTCTTTGGACCTGCCCAATCAAAAATCCTTCAATTCTCAAAGGAGAATAAAAGAAATAATATTTTCATCTAATATTTTAATGGAATTATATGTAATGATCAATAAATTCAGCCGAATTCTATATCTACGCGTGTCAAATTCCTAGCACGAACCTAGAATCTATATTATTTTATTAATAAAATTTTTCTAGAGATATTTGGATGAGAGTTGACAAACACGGATAAATCTATTATAATGATTTATATACAAAGAAATAGAAAGATAACTAGAAACGACCTCTGTTATGTCAATTACATCAAAAGGATATTAAATGAATGGGATTGGGATATGGATGGAATAGAATGAAATAGATATTTTTGAGTAAATAAAACTCAAAACGGGGCGTGGCCGAGTTTTTAAGGCGATGATACGGGATTTGATCCCAAACGCGGAGGTTCGAGTCCTTCCGCCACGATACATATCCATATCGGATAGAATGGATATGTCTTTTTTAAACAACTAAAACGCAAAATGGGGCGTAGCCGAGTGGTAAGGCAACGGGTTTTGGTCCCGGTAATCGAAGGTTCGATCCCTTTCGTCCCAGGGCATATCCATTCTATCCGAATGGATATGTCTTTTGTAAACAACTAAAACTCAAAATGGGGCGTAGCCGAGTGGTAAGGCAACGGGTTTTTTTCCCGGAGTCGAAGGTTCGATCCCTTTCGTCCCAGGGCATCTCCATTCGGATAGAATGGATATGTCTTTTGTAAACAGCGCTCTGCTTAAGAGTTTCATATTGGATAGAATATGAGTCTTCATTCTTTTCTGATTTTGAATGATTCTTTTCTGAATCATATCTCCGCTTTTCACAAATTTGAACTAAACCAAGTGCAAATGACATGCAGATGTAATGGAATAGATTTGTGATCCGGGCAAGATGGGAGAACATAGATCACAATACAAGAGTTTGAATAAAAAAATAGGGCGGACTTTTCATCATATGCTCACTCCCTTCATAATATCTATTTGAATTTGGAATGATCCGTTTTTAATCGAAATGCGAAAGAACCTATCTTCCCTATCTCTTATTACCTATTATGTACCGACTGAACCAATGACTATTCATGATTCCATAATTGAATCAATTCCATGGGGGTAAAAATTTAGAGTAATGTTATGGTAAAACTTCGTTTAAAACGATGTGGTAGAAAGCAACGTGCGACTTATCGAATCGTTGCAATTGATGTTCGATCCCGAAGAGACGGAAGAGATCTTCGGAAAGTGGGTTTTTATGATCCGATAAAGAAGCAAACGTATTTAAATGTTCCTGCTATTCTATATTTCCTTGAAAGGGGTGCTCAGCCTACAGACACTGTTCGGGACATTTTAAAGAAGTCGGAGGTTTTTAAGGAACTTTGCCCCAATCAAATAAAAATTTTTTAAATTAAGGAAAAAGGGGGGTAGTGATTCCGATATAACTTTGTATAACTTTTCTATATTATGTTTATATATTGATTGAATAAATCCGAGATCTTTTTATACTTCTTATTTATTCCCTTATCTAAACTTTTTTGTATCTATGTAGTGCCAATCCAACACAAGTCCCCTTTTTTTTATTATTTCAATTCAATTTGTTATGTTTTTCCATTGTATTTCTTAACCTTTATATTGACAACAACGCATTGAACAAATATAATTCATCTTGATAAGCGGATCTATTTATTTCCGTCCCATAGGTTTGGTTTTTTACCTTATTCAAATAATGGGTTCGTTGGATGTGCTTTGATACAATCATTTTTGATTGAAAAAGTGAATAACATAAGGGATCATCTCTCAATTTTGGCATTTATTTATCGTTTTTTCTTTTATCGGAAAATTCCTTGTATTTTCATCTGAGTTAGTCCGTTTTATATTCCTAATCGATTATAAAATGTGTTTTTATGGTTTGATTACCTCGTCTATTCATTTATTTTTATTCTGATTGTATCGACATACTCTTTTATTCTATTTGGGTTGCTAACTCAACGGTAGAGTACTCGGCTTTTAAGTGCGACTAGGATCTTTTACACATTTGGATGAAGCGAGGGATTCATCCATACCATCGGTAAAGTTTGGAAGACCACGACTGATCCTGAAAGGGAATGAATGGAAAAAATAGCATGTCGTATCAATCAAGAGTTCTGATACTATTTGATTCTTTCCAGATCGGTACAAAACTTTGTTTAACTTATTGGAAGGGAGCAAAATGTATTCAATTTCAAGTTGGGTCGAATGAATAAATGGATAGAGCCCTGTGGCTTCAATTAATATAATTAAATTATAAGGAAAGAAAAAGCAACGAGCTCCCATTCTTAATTTGAATGATTACCCGATCTAATTAGACGTTAAAAATATATTAGTGCCTGATACGGGAAGGGCTTCTCCCATGAGCGGATTCTTTATTTTTTAATGAATCCTAAATATTACCATTCTCCATTCCAGAATGGAGATGTGTGTGTATAAGAAACAGTATATTGATAAAAAAATTTCCAAAATCAAAAGAGCGATTGGGTTGAAAAAATAAAGGATTTCTAAACATCTTGTTATCCTAGAACGAATATAAACTACTTCAATTAAATGGAAAAAGAGAGGATAGAGAATCTGTTGATAAGTTTACCTATATCCGAGGTATCTATTCATTTATTACTATAATAAATACCTTGTTTTGACTGTATCGCACTATGTATCATTTGATAACCCCCAAAATCCTCTACTATTGGTTCAAATATAATTTAAAATGGAGGAAGTTCAAAGCTCTTTAGAGCTCGATAGATTTCAACAACACGACTTCTTATATCCACTTATCTTTCAGGAGTATATTTATGCACTTGCTCATGATCATGGTTTAAATAGATCCATTTTGTTGAAAAATGCAGGTTATGACAATAAATTCAGCTTTCTAATTGTGAAACGTTTAATTACTCGAATGTATGACCAGAATTCATTGATTCTTTCTCCGAATGATTCTAAACAAAATCCATTTTTGGGACGCAACAAGAATTTTTATTTTCAAATGATATCAGAGGGATTTTCGGTCATTATGGAAATTCCATTTTCTCTCCGATTAGTATCTTCCCTAGAAAAGCTCGAAAAGAAAGGGAAAGGGATAGTAAAATCCGATAATTTACGATCAATTCATTCAATATTTTCTTTTTTAGAGGACAAAATTTCACATTTAAATTATGTGTTAGATATACTAATACCTTACCCAATCCATCTAGAAATCTTGGTTCAAGCTCTTCGCTACTGGCTAAAAGATGCTTCGTCTTTGCATTTATTACGATTCTTTCTCCACGAGTTTCATAATTGGAATCGTCTTATTACTTCAAAGAAAGCCAGTCCTTCTTTTTCAGAAAGAAATCAAAGATTGTTCTTCTTCCTATATAATTCTCATGTATGTGAATACGAATCCGTCTTTGTCTTTCTCCGTAATCAATCTTCTCATTTACGATCAACATCTTCTAGAGCCCTTCTTGAACGAATATATTTCTATGGAAAAATAGAGCATCTTGTAGAAGTCTTG